TCAATGCAATTGATCCTAATGGGACAAAATCTGGAAAAACATCGATTGAAATAAAAGAAATCAGTAAAAAAACGCCTCGCTGGTCACATAAATTAATCACCGAATTGGACCAACAATTGGGTGAATTTAAAGATCGCGCATCAATGGATCATCAACTTCGTTCAAGAAAAGCCAAACGTGTAGTTATTTTTACTGCCAACAACGAGAATAACGATCCTGAGACCAAAGAGGAAGTGGCTTTAATAAGCTATTCGCAACAATCAGATTTTCGGCGAGGTATAATTAAAGGCTCTATGCGGGCTCAAAGGCGCAAAACTGTTATTTGGAAACTATTTCAAGCAAATGCGCATTCCCCCCTTTTTCTCGACAGAATAACCCCCCCCCGTCTTTTTTCTTTTGATATCTCTGGACTGATTAAACCAATTTTTCGAAATTGGACAGGTAAAGAGGGAGAATTCAAGATTCTAGAATCGAGAGAAGAACAAACAAAAAGAGAAGAGAAAAAAGAAAAGGACAAAAAAGAGGAGAACAAAAGAAAGGAACAAGCACGGATAGCGATAGCAGAAGCCTGGGATAACATTCCTTTTGCGCAAATAATAAGAGGTTACATGTTAATAACTCAATCAATTCTTCGAAAATATATTCTATTACCTTCATTGATAATAGCCAAAAATATCGGGCGTATGTTATTCTTGCAACTTCCTGAATGGTCTGAAGATTTGCAGGAATGGAATAGAGAAATGCAGATTAAATGTACTTATAATGGTGTTCAATTATCAGAAACAGAATTTCCAAAAAATTGGTTGAGAGATGGGATTCAGATCAAAATTTTATTTCCTTTTTGTCTCAAACCTTGGCATATATCTAAACTGTCCCCCTCCCGCGGAGAGTTAATGAAAAAGAAAAAACAAAAAGATGATTTTTGTTTTTTAACAGTTTGGGGAATGGAAGCTGAACTTCCCTTTGGTTCTCCCCGAAAGCGCCCTTCCTTTTTTGAACCCATCTTTAAGGAACTCGAAAAAAAAATTGGAAAATGCAAAAAGAAATATTTTATAACTCTAAAAGTTTTAAAAGGAAAAACAAAATTATTTCGAAGAGTTTCAAAAGAAACCAAAAAATGGCTTATCAAAAGTATTCTATTTCTAAAAAAAATAAAAAAAGAACTTTCAAAAATAAATCCAATTGTATTATTTAGATTCAAAGAAATATCTGAATCGAATGAAACGAAAAAAGAAAAAGATTATCTAATTAGTAATCAAATAATTAACGAATCGTTTAGTCAAAGTGAATCTGGAAATTGGCCAAATTCTTCACTGATAGAAACCAAAATGAAGGATTTGACTGATAGAACAAGTACAATAAAAAATCAAATAGAAAGAATTACAAAAGAGAAAAAGAAAGTAACTCCAGAAATAGACATTAGTCCTAATAAAACAAATAATATTAAAAAATTCGAATCGCCACAAAATCTTTTACAAATAGTAAAAAGACGAAATACTCGATTAATATGGAAATTCCGTTATTTTCTAAAATTATTCATTCAAAGATTATACATCGATCTATTTTTATCTATCATTAATATTCCCAGAATTAATACACAACTCTTTGTTGAATCAACAAACAAATTGGTTGAGAAATACATTTCCAATAATGAAATAAATCAAGAAAAAATTAATAAAAAAAAAATTCACTTTATCTTTATTTCGACTATAAAAAAGTCACTTTATAATATTAGTAAGAAAAATTCACATATTTTTTTTGATTTATCCTACTTGTCACAAGCATATGTATTTTACAAATTATCACAAACCCAAATTATTAATTTGTCTAAATTTAGATCTGTTCTTCAATATAACAGAACGTCTTTTTTCCTTAAGACTAAAATAAAGGACTATTTTAGAACACTAGGAATATTTCACTCTGAAGTAAAACATAAGAAACTTCAGAGTTATAGAATCAATCAATGGAAAAACTGGTTAAGACGGCATTATCAATACGATTTAGCTCAGATTAGATGGTCTAGATTAATGCCAAAAAAATGGCGAACTAGGGTTAATCAAAGTTGTATGGCTCAAAATAAAAATAGCAACTTAAACAAATGGAATTCATATGAAAAAGACCAATTAATTCATTACAAAAAAGAAAATGCTTCTGAACTCTATTCATTATCAAACCAAAAAGATAATTTTAAAAAATGTTATAGATATGATCTTTTATCATATAAATCGATTAATTATGAAAATAAAAGTGACTCATTTATTTCTAGATTACCCTTTCAAGTAAATAAGAACTTAGAAATTTCGTATAATTCCAACACGTCCAAACACAACTTTTTTGATATGCCCGGCAATCTTCATATCAATAATTATCTAAGAAAAGGCAATATTCTAGATATAGAAAGAAATCTCGATCGAAAATATTTTGATTTGAAAATTAGCCATTTTTCTCTTACACAAAAAGGAGATATTGAGGCCTGGGTTAAGATCGATACCAACAGTAATCCAAATACTCAAATTGGTATTAATAATTATCAAATAATTGAGAAAATTGATAAAAAAGGCCTTTTTTATCTTACAACTCATCAAAATCCAGAAAAAAATCAAAAAAATTCGAAAAAAGTCTTTTTTGATTGGATGGGAATGAATGACAAAATATTTAATCATCCCATATTGAATCTGGAATTTTGGTTCTTCCCAGAATTTGTACTACTTTATAATGTATATAAAATAAAACCGTGGATTATACCAAGCAAATTCCTTCTTTTAAATTTGAATCCAAATGAAAATGTTAGTCAAAATAAAAACCAAAAACAAAACTTTTTTTTACCATCAAATAAAAAAATAAAGAATCGAATTCAAGAAGCAAAAGAACCCGCAAGTCAAGGAAAAAGAGAGCGTGGATCAGATATAGAAAACAAAGGAAATCTGGGCCCTGTTTTCTCAAAACATCAAAACGATCTTGGAAAAGATTACGCGGAATCAGACACAAAGAAGGTTAAAAATAAAAAACAATACAAAAGCAACACGGAAGAAGAACTAGATTTGTTCTTGAAACGTTATTTGCTTTTTCAATTGAGATGGAACGATGCTTTGAATCAAAGAATGATCGAAAATATCAAGGTATATTGTCTCCTGCTTCGACTGATAAATCCAACCAAAATTACTATATCGTCAATTCAAAGGAGAGAAATGAGTTTGGATATAATGCTGATTCAGGCGAATTTATCTCTTACAGAATTAATGAAGACGGGGATATTGATTATCGAGCCTATTCGGTTGTCTGTAAAAAATAATGGACAATTTATTATGTATCAAACCATAGGTATTTCATTGGTTCATAAAAGTAAACACCAAACTAATCAAAGATACCGAGACCAAAGATACGTTGATAAAAAGAATTTTGATGAATTCATTCTGCAACCTCAAACTCAAAGAATAAATACAGATAAAAATCATTTTGATTTGCTTGTTCCTGAAACTATTTTATGGTCTAGACGTCGTAGAGAATTGAGAATTCGAAGTTTTTTTAATTCTTTGAATTGGAATGGAGTCGATAGAAATTCAGTATTTTGCAACGAAACCAATGTAAAAAACTGGAGTCAATTTTTGGATGAAAGGAAACCTCTTTATAAAGAGAAAAATGAATTAATTAAATTTAAGTTCTTTCTTTGGCCTAATTATCGATTAGAAGATTTAGCTTGTATGAATCGTTATTGGTTTGATACCAATAATGGTAGCCGTTTCAGTATCTTAAGGATACATATGTATCCACGATTGAAAATTAATTGATAGTACTATATACCCTGTCTCGTATAGAGTATCTGAAAGCAAACAAATGCCCACATGCCTTGTCTTACATCTCATTCGAATCTAATTCGAGTAGACGATACTAACTAAATAAAATAAGGTATCGATTAGATCTAGAAATGAATCAACAGAATCTTCTTCATTTTAGGTTGAAATTATTCGCTTTTGGGAATGGAAAAAACGTACCTACCACCGTTTTGGATTCCTATCTGAATCAAATTTTCAATTTGATTAATTTATTGGAATTGATAAAATTAGGGGTTCATAAAGAAATTTAGTCTATATACCACGTTCAAATTACTGGCATTATTATTACTGATCGATAAAATTCGATAAAATCCATATCTGTAAAATAAAGAAAAAAATAAAGAAAGGGGAAATTCATTTATGGTAAAAAATTCTGTCATTTCAGTTATTTCTCAAGAAGAAAAGAGAGGATCTGTTGAATTTCAAGTATTCAATTTCACCAATAAGATACGGAGACTTACTTCACATTTAGAATTGCACAAAAAAGACTATTTATCTCAGAGAGGTTTGAAGAAAATTTTGGGAAAACGTCAACGACTGCTAGCTTATTTGGCAAAAAAAAATAGAGTACGTTATAAAGAATTAATTAATCAGTTGGACATTCGAGAGACAAAAACTCGTTAATTTGATTAATTTGAAGAGTCATTTCATTTTCACTTATATGTTTCGATTAAATTTTGATGAACTTCTTTTCACTTTCAGTAATTCATGGAAGAATGAATCGGTAAAAAACTTATGACTGCACCAACTACAAGAAAAGACCTCATGATAGTCAATATGGGGCCTCAGCACCCATCAATGCACGGTGTTCTTCGACTCATCGTTACTCTAGATGGTGAAGATGTTGTCGACTGCGAACCAATATTGGGTTATTTACATAGAGGGATGGAGAAAATTGCGGAAAACCGAACAATTATACAATATTTGCCTTATGTAACACGTTGGGATTATTTAGCTACTATGTTCACAGAAGCAATAACCATAAATGGACCCGAACAATTAGGCAATATTCAAGTACCTAAAAGGGCTAGCTATATCAGAGTCATTATGTTGGAGTTGAGTCGGATAGCTTCTCATTTGTTATGGCTCGGTCCTTTTATGGCGGATATTGGTGCGCAGACCCCTTTCTTCTATATTTTTCGAGAAAGAGAATTGATATATGACCTATTCGAAGCTGCCACCGGTATGCGAATGATGCATAATTATTTTCGTATTGGAGGAGTGGCTGCCGATCTACCCTATGGCTGGATAGATAAATGTTTGGATTTTTGCGATTATTTTTTAACAGGGGTTGCTGAGTATCAAAAACTTATTACCCGGAATCCTATTTTTTTAGAACGGGTTGAAGGCGTAGGCATTATTAGGGGAGACGAGGCATTAAATTGGGGTTTATCGGGACCAATGCTACGAGCTTCCGGAATAGAATGGGATCTTCGTAAAGTTGATCATTATGAGTCTTACGACGAATTTGATTGGCAGGTTCAATGGCAACGAGAAGGGGATTCATTAGCTCGTTATTTAGTACGAATCGGTGAAATGACAGAATCCATAAAGATTATTCAACAGGCTCTGGAAGGAATTCCAGGAGGGCCTTACGAAAATTTAGAAAGCCGACGTTTTGATAGATTAAAAGATCCTGAATGGAATGATTTTGAATATCGGTTTATTAGTAAAAAACCTTCTCCAACTTTTGAATTGTCGAAACAAGAACTTTATGTGAGAGTTGAAGCCCCAAAAGGAGAATTGGGAATTTTTCTGATAGGAGATCAGAGCGTTTTTCCTTGGAGATGGAAAATCCGCCCACCAGGTTTTATCAATTTGCAAATTCTTCCTCAGTTAGTTAAAAGAATGAAATTGGCTGATATTATGACAATACTAGGTAGCATAGATATCATTATGGGAGAAGTTGATCGTTGAAATGATAATTGATACAACAGAAATAGAGACTATCAATTCTTTTTCCAAATTAGAATCCTTAAAAGAAGTCTATGGGATCATATGGATGCTTGTCCCTATTTTGACTCTTGTATTAGGAATCACAATAGGTGTACTAGTAATTGTTTGGTTAGAAAGAGAAATATCTGCAGGAATACAACAACGTATCGGACCTGAATATGCCGGCCCTTTAGGACTTCTTCAAGCTCTAGCAGATGGGACAAAACTACTTTTGAAAGAGAACCTTATTCCATCTACAGGAGATACTCGTTTATTCAGTATCGGACCATCCATAGCAGTAATATCTATCTTTCTAAGTTATTCAGTAATTCCTTTTGGTGATCACCTTGTTCTAGCCGATCTTAGTATTGGTGTTTTTTTATGGATTGCCATTTCAAGTATTGCTCCCGTTGGACTTCTTATGTCGGGATATGGATCAAATAATAAATATTCCTTTTTAGGTGGTCTACGGGCAGCTGCCCAATCAATTAGTTATGAAATACCATTAGCTCTATGTGTGTTATCAATATCTCTACGTGTGATTCGGTGAGACCTAAAATTTCTCCAAATTCTTTTCTTTCTAGAAACAAGGATAAAAAGATTTGATTAACTATATATATATTTTCATTTTTCTTCAGCATTTGAGTTGATGAACTAAACCAGATAGTTGTATGAGTGAAAGAAAACGGCTTCTAAATTTGCAGTAAAAAAGTTGAGTCTCATTTCCTATGTACAAGAATCAAATGGTGAAAAAAGTAAACATAAGCAATAGAGATTGTTTACCCCAAGATTGGTGAATTGTCATGATAGCTTGAAGCGGGTTAAAAAGATCAACTGTATGGAGTTTTTACTGTCTATTACCATAGATGGATTTCCACAACGGGAGGTTTTTGAAAGCAAAAATGAGTGGATGGTTAGGAAGACCAAGATACACAAAGGATTAGTAATTGAGATTATGTAAGTTATCCAAGAGGATATTTCTGTACATAAAAGGAATTCGAACTGGGGCTTTACGTTCGTAGAAATGATCAAGAAGTACTCCCCATGATTCTGATCCAGAGTATGTTCCTATCCACTGAGTAAGTAAATAACTATCAAGAACGAAGTAATCTTTTACTTTGGTTAAAGGCCCTTTTTCTGAGAAAGGAGAATAGGAATGAAATAAAATAAATCGAAATAGAAAGAAAAGAATCTAATTGCAAAAGCAAAAAGGGGGAATATCTTTTTTTTTCTTCCTTTTTTCTTTTTTTGTTTTTATTCTTTCTTTCCTATAATTCAATTTTGATTTCGATTTAGAGAGATAAAATTTTTGTCATGATTCATGAACTAATGGACTCTCTAATTTTTTCGTAATTGAAAATTCGAGGTTGAAATGTATATGTGATATTGCTATAAAGCGCATTTTCCTTATTTTATTTAATGATAAGGTTATTAATCAACAAAGAAAAATTAAAATTCTTAAAAGATGAGATCAATTCAGAAGCACTTATTTATTAGTTTTAAATATAGCAGACAGAATTCCATTGGTCTAATTTGGGACCTTAGGATAGATTTTGACTCTATCTGAGAAACCTATCAAGATAAAGAATAGGAAAGGCCCTTAGATTTATTTGTGACCTCTGAGGAGCCGTATGAGGTGAAAATCTCACGTACGGTTCTGTAATAGCGATGGGCACAGTAATGTTATCATCGACTATGATTATCTAACAGTTCAAGTACAGTTGATATAGTG